CTATCACAAAAATTGAAAACCCTTATGGACAACCTATTATTCTGGCAAAATACATAGCTTTACAGTTAGAAAATAGAATTCCGAGTAAAAAAGCAATGAAAAAAGCTATTGAATTAACTAAAGAAACAAATACAAAAGGAATTAAAATACAAATTTCAGGGCGTATCGCCGGAAAAGAAGTTGCACGGGCCAAGTGGATCAGATCAGGTAGGGTTCCCCTACAAACCATTCGTGCTAAAATTAATTATTGTTGCTATCCAGTTCAAACTGTCCATGGAATATTAGGCATAAAAGTTTGGACATTTGTAGATGGAGAATAATGGACCTTTATTTGTCTTACCATTCTATCCAGTGATAGAACAAAAAATTAAAAACTGTTTTTTCCTCATATTTGTTGAATCAAATATGAGCTTAATTCTATAGGGATGAATAAAAATTTGATTTACCTTTTTGTTTGGTAGAATTGCTATGCTTAGTGTGTGACTCGTTGTCTTGGTTTTTCTTTAGAGTCGGGATAATAAATAGACTGACTCTTATTATGAACTAGTAACTATAGAAACTAATAACCAACTTATGGCTTCGTATTGTCGAGATCCCCCCAAACAGTCACTATATGAGGTATCGATCATATAGTTGTAGCAACTGTAAATTTTTCCAAAAAAATAAATTGGATTCCGGGTTGTGAATAATAAGGGGATGTAGATAAATTAAATAGAAGGACGATAGATAGATAGAAAGAAAAAAATATCAACGATATATGATTCCAATATGTATGGTTTATGAATCATTTTATAAAAGGCAGTGTGATAAAGCATAAATACTGAAAAAGTCAAGAGCCCCGAGTTAATAGAAACTGAGGAGATTGACTCGTAAACGCATTTTGTCGGGAGCTCCATTGTCGAGTTCAGGCCTAATCATTAACGGAGAAGCTATGGGAACGACGAAACCCGTGACTGCATAGGATTCTATTGAAATGAAAAGGAATCCTAATGATTCATTGGGTGGGATGGCGGAACGGACCAGGAACCAATTAATTAAATTTGCCATGGGTTGACCCTACAAATGAAGCAGAAAAGAGTCAATATTCGCCCGCGAAACATTGATTTTTTGGATTAATAAATAAAAAAAGTTTATATAAATATAAACTAGTCTTATTTAAGTTTAAGTTAATATATTTAATTAATATATCTAATTTAATATATAATTCTAATTTAATATATAATAAATATATAATAAATATAAATAACTATATAATATAAAAATTAAAATCCAAGATTTAATATATAATAAATATATAATAAATATAAATAACTATATAATATAAAAATTAAAATCCAAGATATAATATATATCTTGTAGGTAAATATATCTTGCATGCAGCTCTCTTTCCTATGTAATATCAAACCCTAGTATATTATTAATAAAATACATGTATATTTGTAATATTATTGAATCCCTTTATATTGAATTGTTTCTTCTTTCGCGAGGAGCCGGATGAGAAGAAACTCTCATGTCCGGTTCTGCAGTAGAGATGGAAGAGGAAAACAACCATCAACTATAACCCCAAAAAAACCAGATTCCGTAAACAACATAGAGGAAGAATGAAAGGAATATCCGTTAGAGGTAATCATATTCGTTTCGGAAGATACGCTCTTCAAGCACTTGAACCCGCGTGGATCACAGCTAGACAAATAGAAGCAGGGCGAAGGGCAATGACCCGATATGTGCGTCGTGGTGCAAAAATATGGATACGTATATTTCCCGACAAACCTGTTACAATAAAAACTACAGAAGCACGTATGGGTTCGGGGAAAGGGAAGCCCAAATATTGGGTATCCGTTGTTAAACCGGGTCGAATACTTTATGAAATGGGCGGAGTATCCGAAACTGTGGCCAGAGCAGCCATTTCAATAGCTGCGTACAAAATGCCTATACGAACTCAATTTATTATTGAGGGATAGAGATATAGAACAAAAGAAAAGGGTATTAGGAATGAAAAAAAAATACAATTGTGGGTTTATTTATTTATTTCTGGACAGATAATATTTCTTTTCTTTCTTCATCCTTTACATTGAACGAACAGATAAAAAATGATATGATTCAACCTCACACCCTTTTGAATGTAGCGGATAATAGCGGGGCTCGGAAATTGATGTGTATTCGAATTTTGGGAACTAGTAATTGCCGATATGCTCATATTGGTGACGTTATTGTTGCTGTAATTAAAGAAGCGGCGCCAGAGATGAAACTCGGAAAATCAGAAATAATTAGAGCTGTAATTGTACGTACGCGTAAAGAATTCAAGCGTGAAAACGGTATGAGAATACGATATGATGACAATGCAGCAGTTATCATTGATCAAAAAAGAAATCCAAAAGGTTCTCGAGTTTTTGGCCCAATCGTCGAGGAATTGAGAGATTTCAATTTCACTAAAATTGTCTCATTAGCCCCTGAAATATTATAAATATTTGTAGATGAAATAATGAAATAGTAGAATATCTGAAATAGATAAATTAGTAGATTGTATCTCAAGCATATATATTTTTTTTTTTGAATTCATAAAAAAAAAAAAAAATAAACACGTTGATTATATCAAAATTAGGAGTAACTATAATGATACTTCATCATGGGTAGGGACACCATTGCCGAAATAATAACTTCTATAAGAAATGCTGACATGAAAAAAAAAGGAACGGTTCGAATAGCATCTACTAAAATCACCGAAATCATTGTTAAAATACTTCTGCGAGAAGGTTTTATTGAAAACGTTAGAAAACATCGAGAAAGTAATAAAAATTTCTTGGTTTCAACCCTACGACATAAAAGAACTAGGGAAAGAATATATAAAACTATTTTTAATTTAAAGCGTATCAGCCGACCTGGTCTACGAATCTATTCGGACTACCAACGAATTCCTAGAATTTTAGGCGGAATGGGGATTGCTATTCTTTCCACTTCTCGAGGTATAATGACAGATCGAGAAGCTCGCCTAGAAGGCGTTGGAGGAGAAGTTTTGTGTTATATATCTTGATCCTTTTCCTACGGTATCCTAATTTGATCTCTAACTTCCTAGTTGTGAAAAGAAAAAGAGTAGAAAAGTGAGTTCTACTTCCCCATTAATTAATACTTCAATGAAGGGTTGCCTGGGGTGAAAGAACAAAAATTGATTCATATGAGGGTTTAATTACTGAATCACTTCTCAATGGTATGCTCCAGGTCCCTTTAGACAATGAAAATCTAATTCTAGGTTATGTTTCGGGGAGGATCCAACGCGGTTTTATCCGGATACCACCAAGAGATAGGGTCAAAATCGAAGTAAGTAGTTATGATTCAATCAGCAGGGGACGTATAATTTATAGACTTCGCGACGAAGATTTGAACGATTGGGGGATTTTTTTTATTTTATTCGTGAAGTCGAGGTTCAAAAATTAAATTAAGGTAAGGAAACTTTTTTTATTTCATTCAAAGAATAGATTCAGAATTAAGGTAAGGAATCGTAAATATGAAAAAAAGGGCTTCCGTTCGTAAAATTTGTACAAAATGTCGACTGATCCGTAGGCACGGACGAATTATAGTGACTTGTTCTAAGCTAAGACATAAACAGAGACAAGGATAATCTTTTGAGCTTTTTAAAGGAAGGATCAATGTAAAAAAATAAAAAATCTGTCTTAACATGAAATGGATATCTCCGTATATTTCTGACTCATATTTATGAGATAAAAAAATATGATTAACCCTATACTTCACTTACGCAGATATAGATATAGATATAGAAGACGTATTCGTTCGCATAAGAAACGTGGTGGACGTATAATACAAAAAGGAATTATTCGTGTTCAAGCGAGTTTTAACAATACCATTGTAACTGTTACAGATATGCAAGGGCAGGTTGTTTCTTGGTCCTGCGCGGGTATTTTTGGGTTCAAAGGTCCCAAAAAAGGAACACCTGCTGCTGCTCAAGCCGCAACAGAGGACGCTATTCGTATAGCCGCCGATCAAGGTATGCAACGCGCAGAAGTCATGATAAAAGGTACTGGTCCCGGGCGAGATGCAGCATTACAAACTATTTGTAAAAGTGGTATACGATTTCGTTCCATACGCGATGTAACTCCTATGCCACATAATGGGTGTAGACCCCCTAATAAAAGACGTATATAGAAAAAAGAATTGAACGGATTTCAAGATAAATAATTCAATAATCTAATCAAATAACAATAATATATTTTTATGGTTCGAGAAGAAATAGCAGGATCCACTCAAACACTACAGTGGAAGTGTGTTGAATCAAGAATAGACAGTAAGCGTCTTTATTATGGGCGTTTCGTTATGTCCCCGCTTATGAAAGGTCAAGCCAATACCATAGGTATTACTATGCGACGGATTTTACTTGAAGAAATAGAAGGAACATGTATAACATATGCAAAATCTGAAAAAGTACCACATGAATATTCTACGATAGTGGGTATTGAAGAATCAGTACATGAAATTTTAATGAATTTGAAAGAAATTATATTGAGAAGTAATCTCTATGGCACTCGAGACGCATCCATTTGCGTCAAAGGCCCCAGATACATAACAGCTCAAGATATTATCCTACCGCCTTCTGTAGAAATAGTTGACACTACACAGCATATAGCTACCCTGACAGAGCCTCTTGATTTATGTATTGGATTACAAATCCAAAGAGATCGCGGATATAGTATGAGACCCACAAATAACTCTCAAGATGGAAGTTATCCTATAGATGCTATATCCATGCCTGTTCGAAATGCGAATTATAGTATTTATTCTTATGGGAATGGGAATGAAAAACATGAGATCCTTTTTCTAGAAATATGGACAAATGGAAGTTTAACTCCTAAAGAAGCACTCCACGAAGCTTCTCGTAATTTGATTGATTTATTTATTCCTTTTCTATATGCAGAGGAAAAGGACATTAATTTCGAAGAAAATAAAAGCAGATTTACTCTACCCCCTTTTACCTTTCATGATAGATTAGC